TTTTGTTTATTTGTTAGTTATGGGCTGTACGGTGTTGGTTGTGGTTGAATAACTTTTTTAGTAGCTTATGTGTGGGCGGGAGGAATTTGTAGAAAAAATATGGTTTGCGGGTTTGTGTGAGGTGAGTTTAGCGGTTCCTGTGGTTAAGATATGTATCAACGATGGTTTTTCAGACCATAGGCCTTGGTGAAAAGCCAAGCGGGAATATTTATGACTTATTTTATAATATTTTTTGGATTATGTTTTGTGTTGGGTGGTCTGGCAGTTGCGTCTAATCCTTCTCCGTATTATGGTGTAGTTGGGTTGGTGTTAGCTTCTGTTGTTGGGTGTGGGTGGTTGTTGAGTTTGGGGGTGTCTTTCGTGTCTTTAGTGCTGTTTATGGTTTATTTGGGGGGGATGTTAGTGGTTTTTGTTTATTCTGTGTCCCTAGCGGCGGATCCATTTCCTGAGGCGTGGGGGGATTGGCGGGTAGTTGGTTATGGGGTTTGTTTTGCATTGGTGCTGGTTATGGGAGTGTTTATTGGAAGTGACTTGGGGGCTTGGGATTTGGGTGTAGTTACTGTAGATGGAAGTGGGGTGTTTTCTGTTCGGTTGGATTTTGGTGGTGTGGCTATGTTTTATTCGCTCGGGGTTGGGATGTTTTTGATGGCTGGGTGAGGGTTGTTGTTGACTCTGTTTGTGGTGTTAGAGTTAGTGCGGGGGTTGTCTCGTGGTGCTATTCGAGCAGTTTAGGGGGAAGAGGAAGGGGTAGGATCAGAGAATAGTTTAGATAAAAATACCAGCTTTGGGAGTTGGAGATAGAGGTTTAAAGTCCTCTTTTTCTGATGAGGTGAGGGAGTGGTAGAGGTTGATGAAGTTATTAGGGAAAATAAAGAGGAATGTTATCAAGTAACGAAGCGAAATGTTATGAAGAAGATGAATTAGAATATTAAAGAAAATAAAGAGGAATGTTATCAAGTAACGAAGCGAAATGTTATGAAGAAGATGAATTAGAATATTAAAGAAAATAAAGAGGAATGTTATCAAGTAACGAAGCGAAAATGTTCGATGCATAAACGTTCGAGTATTAAAGGATTTTTAGAGGAAGTTTGTTTAAGATTTTTAAAAATCGTGATCAAACGTGGTGTTTTTGTGATTAATGAATTTTAGCGCCTTTGAACATGTAAGCAAAGTGATGATGGATTCGTTACGATGGCATGTTTTGTTTTAGTTGAAATTTCCTAGTTTTTGTCAAAAAATTAATGAAAAGGGTAGGATAAATTTTGGCGAATTTTGGCCAAAAAACATGTCCATGAATGCATGGATAAAATAACACCATTTACACGGACAATTGGAAGTTCCAGTACCAAATGCTAAACAAAGTGCATCAGTGTAAAAATGAAACCGAAATACACTTCCACCGTATCATTAATGGATTCTTGAGATCCACAAAACAGACCGCCGACCATACGATGTACATGTCTTGAAAGATACCACCCGCCGCACCGGGGGGCCATCTGTGAAAGGGCCCCGAAAAAAAGTAGGAAAAGTACCAAAACGGTCGGTGACGCGATCAAGGGTGAGATGTATGATCAAGAGCCGACCAAATGCCTCGGTGAAGTACAAGTTTAGAGAGATAAGCTATATATGGCCCTGAAATAGGAACCAGAGGCGCAAAAGCGCAAGTTGTGCTAGGGTTTAGGGGGAAAGTATGGGCCTGACGCTAGTAACGTAGGATCCGCTTTACGCCGGGTTGCTGATTTCACGTGAGGGGCACGATTAATAAATAACCCTGCACGATCTTGTTTGTACACTGAGAGATATTTCATTGATTAGCCCGTATGTCATTCATGAGTGTACTTAAGCACTTCCGTATAATGAAATAAACCTAGGTATAAATTAGGAGGTCATGGTTTTAGTGAAATCTAGAGGTGAATTAGAAAAAACATTGAGTTCTTGTCCTCTGGACGGAGATATGCGGAGAGGGGGGGGTATGGTGAGTTAAATATTAATGGATATTAAACATGGACTATAATGTATAATGGGGAATATAAATGAATGCAATATAATACATAGCTTTTTTGGGGGAGGGGGGGCGAATTTTGAAAGGAATTTGGGTGCAATAGAAAATGAAATTTTTTTGAATGGAAACTCTAAGAAGACTAGTAAATCTTCAATCTTCGGTTTACAAGACCGATGTTTTTATAAACTATTAGAGTATTTTTAGAGGTTGAGTATTTTGTTCTCTAGAGCTCCTGTGATTGGGAAGAGGATTAGTAGAGTGGTGAAGTAGGTAATAGAAGCTAATTGGCCAATGATGATGAAGGGGTGTTCTACAGGTTGACTGCCTACTCATGTTAGGATAAGGAGGTTGGCGACTAGGGCTCAGAAGAGGATTTGTGATAAGGGTCGGAATGTTAGGGTGCGTTGTTTAGATTTGTGAAGCAGGGGTATGAGGAACAGGATTAGTACGGAAGCTGCTAGTGCTAGTACACCTCCTAGTTTGTTTGGGATGGAGCGGAGAATAGCGTATGCGAATAGGAAGTATCATTCGGGTTTGATGTGTGGAGGGGTGACTAGTGGGTTTGCTGGTGTAAAATTTTCTGGGTCGCCTAGGAGGTTGGGGGAGAAGAGGGCGAGGGATATAAGGGGGATGAGTATAATAATGAAGCCTAGGAGGTCTTTGAAGGAGTAGTATGGGTGGAATGGGATTTTGTCGCAGTTTGATGAGATTCCTAAAGGGTTGTTTGATCCGGTTTCGTGGAGGAATGTGAGGTGGATTGTAGTGAGGCCTGTGATTACGAATGGTAGGAGGAAGTGCAGGGCGAAGAATCGGGTTAGTGTTGGATTGTCAACTGAAAAGCCACCTCAGGCTCATTCTACGAGGGTTTGGCCGATGTAGGGGATGGCTGAGAATAGATTAGTAATGACTGTGGCACCTCAGAATGATATTTGTCCTCATGGGAGGACATAGCCTACAAAGGCTGTTGCTATGAGAGTTAATAGGAGGATGACGCCTGTATTTCAGGTTTCTTTGTATAGGTAGGAGCCGTAGTACAATCCTCGGCCGATGTGGAGGTAGATGCAGATGAAGAAGAAGGATGCTCCGTTTGCATGTAAGTTTCGGATTAGTCAACCATACTGTACGTTTCGACATGTGTGAGCTACGGATGAGAATGCTAGAGTGGTGTCAGCAGTGTAGTGTGTGGCTAGAAGTAGGCCTGTGAGGATTTGGGTGATTAAGCAGATGCCTAGGAGAGAGCCGAAATTTCATCAGGCGGAGATGTTTGATGGGGCTGGTAGGTCGATCAGGGAGTTGTTAATTATTTTTAATAGGGGGTGGGATTTTCGGATATTGGGGGCCATTATAGGATTAGTGTTTGAGAGCTAGTATAGTGATGATGATGGTCAGGGCAAATGAACTTAGGTAGGTTTTGATTAATCCTGAGTGGAGGGTAGTGGAGGTTTTGGCTGCTATAAGCTGTAGGTCAGCAAGTCCCTCTGGACCGATTTTTTTGTACCAGGATAGGTCAATTAGGTGGGAGGCAAGTTTTTGTCCGTGATTTAATGTTGCTGCGGGGTTGAGTCGGTGGGAGAGCGGATTGAAGTAACCTAAGGATAGTGAGAAGTTAGTGAGGTGATTTTGTTTTGGTTTGGATATGGATTTGGCTGCGTTTGATAGTTCTAATGCGAGGATAATGCCTAATATTGTGACGATGATGGCTGCGGTTTTTGTCAGGGTGGGTATTGTTATTGGGGGTGTTTTTGTTGGAATAGAGAGGGATGAGATGAGTAGACCTGCTATAATGCTGCCTAGGGCTAGACGGGTGATTGGGCTTGTGACGGTTTGTTGATTTTCGTTTATTGGGGTTATTGGAGGGATTCGGGTGAATCCTGTTTGGGTTAATAGGATTATTCGTAGGGTGTATGTTGCAGTGAATGATGTGGCTAGTAGAGTCATGGTTAGGGCTCAGGTGTTGAGGTAGGAGGTGTTTATGCTTTCGATGATTAAGTCTTTTGAGTAAAATCCTGCTAAGAATGGGGTGCCTATTAGGGCGAGGTTGCCAATAGTAAGGCACGAGGTGGTTGTGGGTAGTATTTTTTGCAGGCCACCTATTTTGCGGATGTCCTGTTCGCCATTGAGGCTATGGATGATTGATCCAGAGCATAAGAATAATATGGCTTTAAAGAAAGCGTGGGTGGAGATGTGAAGAAAGGCTAGTTGTGGGAGATTTAAGCCGATTGTCACTATTATGAGGCCGAGTTGACTGGATGTAGAGAAAGCAATAATTTTTTTAATATCATTTTGTGTGATGGCACATGTGGCAGCGAATATTGTTGATAATGNTCCCAGGCATAAGCATGTGGTTAGGGCGGTTTGGTTGCTTGAGAGTATAGGGTGAGTGCGAATTAGTAAAAAAATTCCGGCTACTACTATTGTGCTGGAGTGGAGTAGGGCGGAGACTGGGGTTGGGCCTTCTATGGCAGAGGGGAGTCATGGGTGTAATCCAAATTGGGCGGATTTTCCTGTGGCTGCTAGGATTAGGCCTAGTAGGGGGAGTGTGGGGATTTGGGAGTTGGTAAAGGTTTGTTGGATTTCTCAGGTGTTTGTGGATAAGGCAAGTCATGCTATGCTTAAGATAAGTCCGATGTCTCCAATTCGGTTATATAACACGGCTTGTAGGGCGGCAGTGTTAGCTTCTGCTCGCCCTTGTCATCAGCCGATTAGGAGAAATGATATGATTCCTACTCCCTCTCAGCCGATAAATAGGAGGAATAGGTTGTTAGAGATGGTTAGAGTGAGTATGGCAATTAAAAATGTCAATAGGTAGTTGAAGAATTTGTTTACATAGGGTTCTGAGGCTATGTATCATGTCGCGAATTGGAGGATTGACCATGTTACGAATAGTGCGATGGGGAGAAATATTATGGAGTATAAGTCTATTTTTAGGCTGATTGGGATTTTGAAATTTGTGATGAATTTTCATTCTCATTGAGTGGAGATGCTTTCTGCGTTGGAGTATATAAATAGTGTGGTTGGTATAAGGCTGGTTAGAAAGGCAGTTTTTACGGTGTTAGTAATGGTGATGGGTGAAGGTGTGAATTTTTTTGATAAAAGTGGGAGGGTGATTGGGGTAATAAGAATGGTTATTGTTAGGGCTGTAAGGGTATTTAGGAGTAGGGCGGTTTCCATTACTTTTACTTGGATTTGCACCAAGATGGGTGGTGCCTAAGACCAATGGATTGCTGTTATCCTTTAAAAGCAAGGGGGCTGAGATTTTAAGCTCAGATGCAAGGATTAGCAGTTCTTGTTGGTTAAACCTCCCCTCGGCAGGTAAGAAGAGTTTAACTTCTATTTTTAGGGTCACAGCCTAATGTTTGGGTTAAAACTATACTTGCATGAGGGGAGGCCTGAGATTAGTTCGGGTTTGAGTATAAGAAGTAGTAGTGGGATGATGTGGAGGGTTATTAGGAGATGCTCTCGTGTGGTGGAGTTTTGGATTGATGTGATGTGTGTGGGTAATGTTCCTCGTTGGGTGGTAAGTAGCATTGATAAGGTGTATATGGCGGTTAGTAGTGTTGCGATTCCAGTCAGGATAATTGTAAAGGTGGATCAGTTGAATAGTGCGATTATGATGGTTAGTTCGGCTATTAGGTTTGTGGTAGGGGGTAGGGCTATGTTAGTAAGGTTAGCAAGGAGTCATCAGGTGGCTATTAGTGGTAGGAGGGGTTGAAGTCCTCGTGTTAGGAGTAGGATTCGGCTATGTGTGCGTTCATAGTTGGTGTTGGCTAAGCAGAATAGTATGGAAGAGGTTAGTCCATGGGAAATTATTAGGATTATTGCCCCTGAAAAGGATCATTGGGTTTGGATTATGGTTGCGGCGATGACTAATCCCATGTGGCTAACGGAGGAGTAGGCGATGAGTGATTTTAGGTCAGTTTGGCGGAGGCAAATTGAGCTGGTTATAAGTGCGCCTCATAGGGCTAAAGATAGGAATGGGTAGTGGAGGTTGTTTGAGAGGGGGCCTATGAATATAGTTAGGCGCATGATGCCGTAGCCTCCTAGTTTGAGGAGTAGTGCAGCCAATAATATTGATCCGGCGATTGGAGCTTCTACGTGGGCCTTTGGAAGTCAGAGGTGGAGGCCGTATAGTGGGGCTTTTACTATAAATGCTATGAGTAAGGCGAGGCTTGATAGGAGCCCGGTTCATGTGTTAGTTAGGGTTGGGTGAGTAAGATTAAGAATTGTAAGGTGGAGGGTTCCGGTTTTGAGATGCAAGTAGAGAATAATAACTAGTAGGGGGAGGGAGCTAATTAGGGTGTAGAATAATAAGTAAATGCCTGCGCTTAATCGTTCTGGTTGGTTCCCTCAGCGTGTGATTAAAATTAGGGTGGGGATTAAGGTGGCTTCAAATGTAATATAGAATAGTATTAGCTCTGTGGTAGAGAATGCTAGCAGAATGAATGGTTGAATAATGATTAGGGCTGAGATGAAGATTCGTTTTCGGATAAATGGTTCTTGCTGCAAGTGGTTTTGACTTGCTAGGATTATGAGTGGGAGGAGTCAGCATGACAAGATTAGTAATGGGGATGAGATTTGATCGATGCCAGATCATTGGGTAAGGTTTTTGTAGGGGAAGTATGTGGGTGCTATTCATTGAAGGCTGAGTAAGGCAATTAGGAAGCTGTAAAGGGTAGTATTCGTTCATAAGAACTTGGGGTTGGATAGGAGTGTTGTGGGGAGAAGTATAATTGTTGGTAGGATGATTTTTAGCATTGTAGGAGGTTGAAGTTTTGTAAATGGTCAGAGCCGTGGGTTCGGGTAGAGGCTACTAATATAGCAAGGCCAGTACCTGCTTCGCAGGCTGAGAATGCTAGTATGAGTATTGGGATTAGGGCAAAGGATGTGACTTGGTTTTCGATGGGTCATATGGATAGAGCAATGAATATTGATAATATTATACTCTCTAAACATAGTAGGGCGGAGATTAAGTGAGTTCGGTGGAAGGCTAGCCCTAGGCTGCTTGTGGCGAAAGCTGAGTAAAAGCTTATATGTATTAGTGACATGAAGAAAGGCATAGGATTAAACTATGATTTGTTGAGCCGAAGTCAACTGTCTTGGTTAGACTAACTTTCTATTCCGCTCATTCTAGGCCTCCTTGGGCTCATTCGTAGATCAGGCCTAGTGTTAGGAGGATGAGAATGGTCGAGGTTCAGATTAAGGTGTGGGAGGGGGATTCTAATTGAGTGGCTCATGGAAGTGGAAGTAGGAGTGCGATTTCTAAGTCGAATAGAAGGAATAAGATGGCTACTGAGGAAGAAGCGAATTGAGAATGGGAGTCGGGCAGATCCTAGGGGGTCAAATCCACATTCGTATGGGGATAGTTTTTCTGAGTCTGGGTTTGTTTGGGCGAGTCAGAAGTTTAATGTTGTAAGGATGATGCTAAGGGTTAAGGAGAGGATGAATATGAATGTAATTATGTTGATTGCTCTTCTCTGGAGTTTTACCAGATTTTAGAGATTGGAAGTCAATTGTAATAAGTATACTAGAAGAGCATGATCCTCATCAGTAGATGGTTATATAGAGGAATAATCAGATGATGTCTACGAAGTGTCAATATCAGGCTGCAGCTTCAAATCCAAAGTGGTGGTTTGATGTGAAGTGGTATTTGATTAGGCGTAGGAGACAGATTGATAGGAAGGAGGATCCAATAATTACGTGTAGGCCGTGGAATCCTGTGGCGACGAAGAAGGTTGAGCCATATACGCCGTCGGCAATGGAGAATGGGGCTTCGTAATATTCTATGGCTTGGAGGGCTGTAAAGTAGAATCCTAGGAGGATGGTTATAGTTAGGGCTTGGATGGCTTGTTTTCGATTTCCTTCTGTGATGGAGTGGTGGGCTCATGTTACTGTGACACCTGAGGCTAAGAGGATGGCGGTGTTTAATAGGGGAACTTCTAGGGGATTTAGGGGTTTAATTCCTGTAGGGGGTCATTGTCCACCTAATTCAGGGGTAGGGACTAGGCTTGAATGGAAGAATGCTCAGAAGAATCCTAGAAAGAAGAACGCTTCTGATGTGATGAAGAGAATTATTCCGTACCGTAAGCCTTTTTGGACTGTGGGGGTGTGGTGACCTTGGAAGGTGCTTTCTCGTACAACGTCCCGTCATCATTGTACTATAACGAGGATTATGGAGGTTAGGCCTAGTATTAGGAGTTGTATGGAGTTGTGGTGGAATCATATGGTTAAGCCTGAGGTTGTGAGTAGGGCAGTGGCTGCTCCGAAGATTGGTCAAGGGCTTGGGTCTACTATATGGTATGAGTGTGCTTGGTGTGCCATTAAATGTTTTCTTGTAAGTAGAGGCTAAGTAGGAGAACGAATACGTATGCTTGGATTATAGCGACGGCTACTTCTAGGATGGTAAGTATGAAGAGGATTAACAGGGTTAGAGCAGATACGGCGGGGAGGATGGGAAGGAGGGATGTAGTGGCTGTGGAAATAAGTTGGATCAGTAGGTGGCCGGCGGTGAGATTTGCAGTTAGGCGTACGCCTAGGGCTAGGGGTCGGATAAGAAGGCTGGTAGTTTCGATTATAATTAGAGCGGGAATTAATGGGGTTGGGGTTCCTTCAGGGAGAAGGTGGCCTAGGGAGATTGAGGGTTGGTTTCGTAGACCTGTGAGGAGGGTGGCAAGTCATAGTGGGAAGGCTAGGGCTATGTTTATTGATAATTGGGTGGTTGGGGTGAATGTATATGGTAGGAGGCCTAGGAGATTAATGGTAAGGAGGAGTGTTATGAGGGATGCGAGAATAATAGCCCATTTGTGACCGGTTTTGTTTAATGGGATCATTAATTGTTTGGTAATTAGGTGGAGGAACCATAATTGTAGGGATGAGATTCGGTTGGGAATTCAGCGATTGCTTGGAGTTGGGATTAGTAGTGCAGGGAATAGTAGGGCAATAATAATTAGTGGGATTCCTAATAAATTGGGGCTTATGAATTGGTCGAAGAAGCTTAGGTTCATGGTCAGGTTCAGGGAGAGGTTTTTTGGGGTGTGTGGGTTTTGTTAGATAAGGAATTTGTTGAGGTGAATGCTAGGAGTTTAGGTTGGATGATTAAGGAGAATGTTAGTCATGATGCTAGTATAATAAGGAATCAAGGGTTGGGGTTGAGTTGAGGCATATCATTAAGGAGGGATCAGTCCTCTGTCTCTAGCTTAAAAGGCTAGTGCTGTCGCATAGCTTCTTAATGATTATGAGGATAATAATGTAGATCAGTTTTTGAAATGTGAGAGGGGAGTTGATTCTACAACGATTGGTATGTAGCTGTGATTGGCTCCGCAGATTTCTGAGCATTGACCATAAAAGATTCCCGGTCGAGTGGTAATGAATGATGTTTGGTTTAGTCGTCCGGGGATGGCATCGGTTTTTACTCCAAGAGTTGGGACTGCTCAAGAGTGAAGTACGTCGTCGGCGGTCACAATGATGCGAATGGGGGATTCTGTTGGGACTACAACTCGATGGTCTACTTCTAGAAGTCGGAAGTGGCCTAGTGGGAGTTCTGTTGTGGGAACCATGTAGGAGTCAAATGAAAGGTCTTTAAAGTCTGTATATTCGTAGCTTCAATATCATTGGTGTCCGATAGCTTTTAAGGTAAGGTCTGGCTCATCAATTTCGTCTATTATATACAGGATTTGTAGGGATGGGAGGGCTAGTAAAATGAGGACGATGGCTGGGAGGATGGTTCAGATGAGTTCTACTTCTTGGGCGTCGACGGTGTTAGAGGACAGTTTTTCTAGGAGTATAAGTGTTAGGAGGTAAAGCACGAGGCTACAGATTGCTAGGGCGACTATTAGAGCGTGGTCGTGGAATTCAACTAGTTCTTCTATAATAGGGGAGGAGGCGTCTTGGAAGCCGAATTGTGAATGGTTGGCCATGTGAGATGTACAGGGTTTTCACCTGTGATTTAGGCTTGACAAGTCTATGTAATTGGTTTACTAACGTCTCATAAGAAAGAAGCATAAGTGGTTTGATGCTGTTGGCTTGAAACCAGCATATGAGGGTTCGATTCCTTCCTTTCTTGGACTTGGACAAAGGCGGGTTCGTCGAAGGTGTGGTAGGGGGGTGGGCAGCCGTAAATTCATTCAATGTTGGTGGTGGTTAGTTCTGGTTGTAGAATTTTTCGTTTTGATGCAAAGGCCTCTCAGATGATGAATATTAGTATGATGACGGCTGTCATTGAGATTAAGGATCCGATTGATGATAGGGTGTTTCATAAGGTGTAAGCGTCTGGGTAGTCGGAGTATCGTCGGGGCATGCCAGCTAGGCCTAGGAAATGTTGTGGGAAGAAGGTCAGGTTGACGCCTGTGAATATTACTCCGAAGTGAGCTTTGGTTCATGTTGGGTGGAGGGTATAACCTGTGAATAGGGGGAATCAGTGAGTAAATCCTGCTAGAATGGCGAAGACAGCCCCCATGGATAGGACGTAATGGAAGTGTGCAACTACATAATATGTGTCGTGTAGGGCAATGTCTAGTGACGAGTTGGCTAGGACAATTCCGGTGAGGCCGCCGATAGTGAAGAGGAAAATGAACCCTAGGGCTCAGAGTATTGGGGGGTCTCATTTAATTGTTCCTCCGTGTAAGGTAGCTAGTCAGCTAAATACTTTAATACCTGTGGGAATGGCAATGATCATGGTTGCGGATGTAAAGTAGGCTCGGGTGTCTACGTCTATGCCTACTGTGAATATGTGGTGGGCTCATACGATAAAGCCCAAGAATCCGATGGATAATATTGCTCAAACTATTCCTATGTAGCCGAAGGGTTCTTTTTTACCAGCGTAGTAAGTGACTACATGGGAGATGATTCCGAATCCTGGAAGGATTAGGATATAGACTTCAGGGTGTCCGAAGAATCAGAATAAGTGTTGATATAAAATAGGGTCACCTCCTCCAGCTGGGTCGAAGAACGTAGTGTTCAGGTTTCGGTCTGTGAGTAGTATAGTGATGCCAGCGGCGAGGACTGGTAGGGAGAGTAGAAGTAGGACAGCGGTGATGAGTACTGATCAAACGAACAGGGGAGTTTGATATTGGGAGAGGGCTGGGGGTTTTATATTGATTGCGGTTGTAATAAAATTGATTGCTCCTAGAATTGATGAGACTCCTGCTAGGTGTAGTGAGAAGATAGCGAGGTCTACTGAAGCGCCTGCGTGGGCTAGATTTCCGGCAAGTGGGGGGTATACGGTTCATCCTGTCCCTGCTCCAGCTTCTACTGTGGAGGAGGCGAGTAAGAGGAGGAATGAGGGTGGAAGGAGTCAGAAGCTTATGTTATTTATTCGTGGGAATGCTATATCTGGTGCCCCAATTATAAGTGGGACTAGTCAGTTTCCAAATCCGCCAATTATGATGGGTATGACTATAAAGAAGATTATTACGAAAGCATGGGCGGTGACGATTACATTGTAAATTTGGTCGTCCCCTAGAAGGGTCCCTGGTTGCCCTAGTTCTGCGCGGATAAGAAGGCTCAGGGCAGTGCCGGCTATGCCAGCTCATGCTCCAAAGATAAGGTATAGGGTGCCAATGTCTTTGTGGTTAGTGGAAAATAATCATCGGATGATGGTGGTCACAGGTAAGATGGCTGAGTGTAAAAGCGTTAGGCTGTAGTCCTTTTTACAGAGGTTTAATTCCTCTTCTTATCGGCTCCGTGGTGAAGTTCATGTTGAGTTGCAAGCTCATCGATGTATGCTGACGGCGTACCGGGGCCTGTAGACAGAAGCCTGCTGGTTTTAGGCATTTAACTGTTAATTAAGGTGTTATGGGATCGAGGCCCATCTGTCTAGTTAAGGTCCTAGCTTAATGAAAGTGTCTGGGTTGCATTCAGGAGATGCAGGTTAGTGTCCTGCGGATCTTAGCAGAAACTAAGAGAGTTTAACTCTTATTTAAGGCTTTGAAGGCCTTTGGTTTTGAATTAGCCTAAGTTTCTAGATGGTAGAGAAGATTAGGGGGGATAGTGGCAGTAATAGGGTTGATAATGTTGTGGTGATAGCAACTAGGGATTTTGTTGTTTTGTTAATGTACCATAGTTTTATGTGGTTTGTGGAGTTTGGGGGGAGTGTGATTGTCGAATAGTATGCTAGGCGGAGGTAGAAAAACAATCCCAAGAGTGAAAGTATAGCAGCGATTGTAGCTGTTGAGGTCAGTTCTTGCTTTGTAAGCTCTTGAATAATGAACCATTTAGGTATAAATCCTGTAAATGGGGGGAGGCCTGCTAAGGATAGTAGGGCTAGTATTAAGGTTGCGTTCAGTAGGGGGGTTTTTGTCCATGAAATTATTGTGGTTGATAGTTTTGTGGATTTTATTGTGTTTAGGGAGAGGAAGATTGCAGTTGTTGTTAGGGCATATAGGTAAAAGGTTAGTAGGGTGAGTTTAGGGTTATAAATGGTGATGATGATTATCCATCCTAAGTGAGAGATGGATGAGAAGGCCAGGATTTTCCGGATTTGTGTTTGGTTAAGTCCTATTCATCCGCCCAGGGAGATGGAGGCGATGGCTATAGAGGTTAGGAATAATGGGTTTAGGGATTGGGATGTTATTAGTAGGATAGTGATTGGGGGAAATTTTAGGATGGTGGATAGAAGTAGGGCGGTTGTTATAGATGTGCCTTGAAGTACTTCTGGGAATCAAAAGTGGAAGGGTACTAGTCCTAATTTTATTGCAATTGCGGCGGTTAATAAGATGCATGGGGCTGGGTGAGATATTTGGGTGAGGTCTCATTGTCCGGTGTGTCACGCGTTAGTTATGCTTGAGAATAGGATTAATGTGGAAGCGGTTGCTTGTACGAGGAAATATTTGATAGAGGCTTCAATGGCTCGGGGGTGGTGGGACTTGGAAATGAGGGGGATAATAGCAAGGGTATTGATTTCTAGTCCCACTCAGGCTGTTGCTCAATGGTGGCTTGAGATTGTGGTGGTGGTTCCTATAATTAGGCTTAAGGTGGTGATTAGCTTTGCATGAGGATTCATTAGTAAAGGAAGGGGTTAAACCATCATTTTCGGGGTATGGGCCCGATAGCTTTGTTAGCTTACCTTACTAGGAAATAATATAGAGGAAGTATGAAGAGTTTTGATCTCTTTTGTGTAGGTTCGATTCCTACTTTTCTAAGTGGGGTAGGAAATGAGAGGATTAGTGTACCTCTATGTTCACTTTATCATAGTGACCCTTTGACGTTCAGGCACATTTCCTTAGGAAGGGAGGAAGGCCTGCGTAGCAGATTGGTAGGCTGGTGTGTCAGAGACATAGTGCCAGGGTTAGTGGTAAAAAATTTTTTCAGAGTAGGTGTATTAATTGGTCGTAGCGGAATCGTGGGTAGGAGGCTCGGACTCATAGGAATCCTGAGGATAGTAGCAAGATTTTTGTGGCTAGGATAATGGGAAATAATTCTTGGGGTGCATTGAGTGAACTTGGGTTGAGGAATAGAATGGAGGTAATTGCATTTATTAGTATGATGTTAGCGTATTCTGCTAGGAAGAATAGGGCGAAGGGTCCTGCAGCATATTCTACGTTGAAGCCGGAGACAAGTTCTGATTCACCTTCTGTTAGGTCGAAGGGGGCTCGATTTGTTTCGGCAAGTGTTGAAATATATCATATTATTGCTAGTGGTCAGGAGGAGAAAAGGAGGTAGAGGGGTTCTTGAGTGGTGGCAAGGGTGTTTAGGGTATAATTCCCGCTTAGGATAATAACTGAGAGGAGGATGATGGCTAATGTTACTTCATAAGAGATGGTTTGGGCTACTGCTCGGAGGGCTCCGATCAGGGCGTATTTCGAATTTGAAGCTCAGCCTGATCATAGAATGGAGTAGACAGCAAGGCTAGACATTGCCAGGAGGAAGAGGAGGCCTAGGTTAAGATCAGTTAATGAGAATGGGAGGGGTAGGGGAATTCAAATGGTAATTGCTAGAAGTAGGGCTAATATGGGTGTAGCAATAAATAGGAAGGGTGCGGAGGTAGATGGGCGGATGGGTTCTTTGATAAATAGTTTAACTCCGTCGGCAATGGGTTGTAGCAGTCCGAATGGGCCAACAATGTTTGGGCCTTTTCGAGCTTGTATGTAGCTTAAGATTTTTCGTTCAACTAAGGTGAGGAATGCTACGGCGATTAGGATTGGAATTGCATAAGATAGTGCTATGGCGAGGTAGGTTGATGTAAGGAGTGGGGTCATGAGGTGGGGCTAGGGAGAGGATTTGAACCTCTGGGTAAAGGGCTTAAGCCTTTTGCATTTGCCGAGCTCTGCCACGCTAGCGGCCTCTTATCTTGAGGGGGTGTGAAGATCCTTTAGTGATTCAGTTGGGTACATTACTTTAGGAGAAGGCGTGCTTGTGGTATTGGCCTTATTTTCCCGGTCCTTTCGTACTAGGGAAAGTTCTTCATAGATAGAAACCGACCTGGATTGCTCCGGTCTGAACTCAGATCACGTAGGACTATTAATCGTTGAACAAACGAACCCTTAATAGCGGCTGCACCATTAGGATGTCCTGATCCAACATCGAGGTCGTAAACCTCCTCGTCGATGGGGGCTCTTGGAGGAGATTGCGCTGTTATCCCTGGGGTAGCTTGGTCCATTAATCAATTATATTGGGTCTGGTTGCTGTTGGCACGTTGAGGGGTGGCTCTTGGTTAAGAAGGGTGGTCTTATTTTTGGAGGGTTTATTTTTCTCCAAGGTCGCCCCAACCGAAAAATGTTGGTCAATGAGTAGGGGTGGTAGGCCTGGTAGGGTTAGATTTTGGGTACGGTGACCATTGATTTTTAAGTTCCACAGGGTCTTCTCGTCTTATGGGGATATTCCTGCTTTTGTACAGGGAGATCAGTTTCACTGATTATCTGTAGGAGACAGTTAAGACCTCGTTTAGCCATTCATACATGTCTCGATTTATGGGACAATTGATTGCGCTACCTTTGCACGGTTAGGATACCGCGGCCGTTGAACTTTTTGTCACTGGGCAGGCATCACCTTCAATACTTGGTTGGCTGAAGGCTATGTTTTTGGTAAACAGTCGGGCCTTTTAAGAGTTTGCCTAGTTCCTTTTACAGACTTAAATCTTTCTAATAAGCGCTCCTGGGTTGGTGTAACAAAGTTTGTTGATATTTTGGCTTGTCTGGGTGTTGATATAGGATTTGTTAATGATGTGGTGATGTAAGTTTGTGCTTGAGAGGAGCTAGTCCAAGTTACTCGTTTTAGCATTAATGCTCCTATTGAAATAGGTTAGCCTGTTAGGGGGGAGGGAGTCGTTGTGTTGTGGTATTTTTGATATGGGGAGCTTTGACGCACTCTTTATTGGTGGCTGCTTTAGGGCCTACAGTTTATAGGGTGGGGTGAATTATCCGCTAGGGGAGGTTGTTTTCTTTTTTAAAGGAGCTGTACCTCCTTTAAGTTACTGTTGACCTTTGGTCATGAGGCTTTGGGTTCGCTAGGGGAAGGGTCAAAGTGGAACTTAGATTCTTTTCACAGGCAACCAGCTATCACCTGGTTCGGTTGGCTTTTCACCTCTACTAACAAGTCGCCCCACTCTTTTGCAACAGAGACGGGTTAGCTCAATTATTAGCTGCTTGTGAGTAGCTCACGCAGGTTTCGGGGTGGCAAACTTAAAGTCATTTTGCTTGGTTGTTCTTGCTAAATCATGATGCAAAAGGTACAAGGGTTAATCTTTGCTGTTTGCGGCTTATGTTTTTCATTGCTATTTCATTTTTCCCTTACGGTACGTGTTTCTATTGCGCCAGGTATACTTTTCTATCGCCTATACTGGGGTATGGTTAAATGTTTTGGTTTGTGGGAGAGGTGAATTTTTAGGTGTTTGTTGGTGGGTTGGATGATTGGGCTAGAGTAGGCTTCAAGACGATCAGGTGGTTACAGATATCTTTCAGGTGTAAGCTGAATGCTTTATGTTTAGCTACGTCTTGATATTCTAAGTGCACCTTCCGGTACACTTACCTTGTTACGACTTACCTCGTCTTTAGCTGTGGGAGAAATTAGGTATGGTGGTTGGGGGCTTATGAGGAGGGTGACGGGCGGTATGTACGTGTCCTAGGGCCAGCTTAAAGAGAGCGTTATTGTCTCTCTTTACTGCTAAATCCGCCTTTTGGAAGTGATTTCACACTTTCTTCCGTGGGTTATTCTATTTTAGAAAATGTAGCCCATTTCTTCCATCCCATGGGCTATACCTCGACCTGTCTTGTTAGCGGGTTAGGCTGTTGTGTTCGCTGTTGTTCTCTCAAAGGAGGTGAGCTGGCGACGGCGGTATATAGGCTGAATTGGCAAGGGGTGGTCGGGTGTATCGTGGGTTATCGATTACAGAACAGGCTCCTCTAGGTGGGTTTAGGACACCGCCAAGTCCTTAGGGTTTTAAGCGTTTGTGCTCGTAGTTCCCGGGCGGATGTCTTGGTAAGGTAAACATCGAGATTTAGGGCTAGGCATAGTGGGGTATCTAATCCCAGTTTGGGTCTTAGCTTTCGTGGGTTTAATTGGTCGACAGTGGCTAGGATCATTTTGGGGTGTGTTTAGGTACATCTTGGGCGTATGACAGCTTAGTTGTACTTTGATTCTAGTTAATGTGATAACATGTTACCACTCTTTACGCCGTATACAGTTAATTTGGGTTTCTTGTGTGACCGCGGTGGCTGGCACAAGATTTACCAACCCTGGATTACCATAACTAAGTCAAGTTTACACTTATTGCTTAATGTTAATTACTGCTGTGTACCCGTGGGGGTGTGGCTGAGCAAGGCGTCTTGGGCTACGGCTGGTGGGTGGGCCTGATACCTGCTCCTTTTCCCGCATAGGCATGAGGGGGAGGGGGCATTTACACTGGGATGCGGATACTTGCATGTATAAGTTTGGTAAGAATTAACGGTAAGGTTAGGACTAAGTCTTTTGTCCATAGGCAGGTGATGGTATGCCGTCTTGACATCTTCAGTGTCATGCTTTAGTTTAAGCTATAGGGAC